AATCAAAATATATTGGAACATCTTTTGGAATCTCCTTAAAGATTGTGATATTTGATTATTTGGGGATAATCATCTATCTATAAATATTAAATTTATTTGTGGGGACAAATTCATTTATATTTATAATACTTATAATTTAACTTAAAAAAATAAAATAATTCATGGGGATGAATATTTATTTATTAATCATAAAATCAAAATATATTGGAACATCTTTTGGAATCTCCTTAAAGATTGTGATATTTGATTATTTGGGGATAATCATCTATCTATAAATATTAAATTTATTTGTGGGGACAAATTCATTTATATTTATAATACTTATAATTTAACTTAAAAAAATAAAATAATTCATGGGGATGAATATTTATTTATTAATCATAAAATCAAAATATATTGGAACATCTTTTGGAATCTCCTTAAAGATTGTGATATTTGATTATTTGGGGATAATCATCTATCTATAAATATTAAATTTATTTGTGGGGACAAATTCATTTATATTTATAATACTTATAATTTAACTTAAAAAAATAAAATAATTCATGGGGATGAATATTTATTTATTAATCATAAAATCAAAATATATTGGAACATCTTTTGGAATCTCCTTAAAGATTGTGATATTTGATTATTTGGGGATAATCATCTATCTATAAATATTAAATTTATTTGTGGGGACAAATTCATTTATATTTATAATACTTATAATTTAACTTAAAAAAATAAAATAATTCATGGGGATGAATATTTATTTATTAATCATAAAATCAAAATATATTGGAACATCTTTTGGAATCTCCTTAAAGATTGTGATATTTGATTATTTGGGGATAATCATCTATCTATAAATATTAAATTTATTTGTGGGGACAAATTCATTTATATTTATAATACTTATAATTTAACTTAAAAAAATAAAATAATTCATGGGGATGAATATTTATTTATTAATCATAAAATCAAAATATATTGGAACATCTTTTGGAATCTCCTTAAAGATTGTGATATTTGATTATTTGGGGATAATCATCTATCTATAAATATTAAATTTATTTGTGGGGACAAATTCATTTATATTTATATGATATTTTAATTATAAGTTATTCTATAAAAAAAGAAGAATGTTCCAACAACTTTTTTAATTCTTTAAAGAAAAAATATTCCGCTCATCTATTTTTCTAGATTTGTGGCTTAGTTTTCTATTAAGGAATATTTATATGTTCCAACAACTTTTTTAATTCTTTAAAGAAAAAATATTCCGCTCATCTATTTTTCTAGATTTGTGGCTTAGTTTTCTATTAAGGAATATTTATATGATATTTTAATTATAAGTTATTCTATAAAAAAAGAAGAATGTTCCAACAACTTTTTTAATTCTTTAAAGAAAAAATATTCCGCTCATCTATTTTTCTAGATTTGTGGCTTAGTTTTCTATTAAGGAATATTTATATGATATTTTAATTATAATTTATTTTATATTTAATTTATAATATTATTTGTAAATATATGTAATATATAATATAATATTAATTTGGGGATTAATATTTGGGGATATTATACTTTATATATATATTAATAATATAATATTAATTTGGGGATTAATATTTGGGGATATTATTAAAAAATGATAATTTATATTTATTTAATAAAAAAATGATAATTTATATTTATTTAATAAAAAAATGATAATTTATATTTATTTAATAAAAATGATAATTTATATTTATTTAATAAAAATGATAATTTATATTTATTTAATAAAAATGATAATTTATATTTATTTAATAAAAAATAATGATTTATGACATTATAAAAGGATATGTGAGAAAACCATACCCCCCTCCCCATGAGGAGTCCCTCCAATGTAAGGATTTATTATACCCTATCCCCCTAGAGGCGGGGAGCCTTTACCCCCAGACAACCCATAAATGATAATTGACTAATTAGAATAAAGATAAATTAGTGGAGACCACCTGACATGAGATTATTTAAAAGAAGTATGCCTTAATGTTTAACTAGGAGTTAACGAATAATTATAACATAACTATAGAAGATATTTCTGAGTAATTCTTATTCAATAAGAATAACAGTAACAATCAAATAATAATTTGATATTGTGACAACAATATCTGAATAATACAATTATAAATTATATTATATAATACTTATATTATATGTAATATGATAACTATATATAGTGAAATATATATAATACGAAGGCCAGGGGCCGGAGTGGGGGTCCCCGGAGGGGACCCTACCTACCCCGGAGGGGTCTACCTAGAGGTTATGGTTAATTAAATAAAATTATTCAAATTGAATAATTTATTTAAAAGATATTATATAATCATATTGTTCCATTTAATAATTTTTTTTTATTAAATTATTTTATTTAAGTACTTAAATTGGATTTTATTAGAAAAAAATATATAAGTTTGGCGAGATTAAATATTAATATTTAAATGATATTTTTTTAACTCTTAGTTTTTAATTTTATTTTTTTATAAATATAAATTATATTTATAATAAATATTCGTAACTAAAAATTGTGCCAGCAGTTGCGGTTATACAATTATGAAGATTCAATTTTTTTGGTTTATATTAAAATTTATATTTAAAGGTAAATATTCATCTTATTTAGTGGAATATTTAATTTGATTTTTTCCTTATAATTTAAATATGAAAATATGTTTTAAACTAGGATTAGATACCCTATTATTATAATTGTAAATGTTCAAGACCTAAGTATTAAAAGTTATGTTCTCTAAATTTAAAGAATTTGGCGGTAATTTATCTTTTCAGAGGAGCCTGTCCTTTAATTTGATAATCCACAATAGGTTATACCTTATTTTAACTTATATACCTCTATCATTGAATGTTTTAAGAATTTTTATTTTCTCCATTTTTTTAAAAAAAAATGTTAGGTCAAGGTTTAGTAATAATAAGGGAGAGATGGGCTACAATAATATTATATAAGGATACCTATATTAAATAATGGGTTAAATGTGGATTTGATAGTAAATTTATTTAATTAAATAAATTGATTTATGCTCTAAATTATGCACACATCGCCCGTCGCTCTCATCAAGTGAGATAAGTCGTAACAAAGTAGATTCATTGGAAAATGAATCTGGAATGTCAAATTAAAACTTAAATAAGTATTATTATTTACATTAATAAGTTAGTTGTGTAATTCAACTTAATTTGAGATTATTAAATTGAATATATTTTTGGTTAAATATTTTTATAAAAATATTTTAATTTTCTAGTATTTTTTGAAATAAATTTATTTTCTATAGTTTAAAGTACTGTTAAGGAATTTTAATAATTATTTAAAAGTACTTTTTTAAGGTACCTTTTGTATCAGGGTAGATTAACTTATTTTATATATTTTAATTTTCTCGAAGTTTTAGGATTTATAATCATATCTAATATATTATATCAAAACTATTTATAATATGATTATAGATGAGATATTCTTTTCAACTAAAAATATCTAGTTTTTTAATAAATAAATTTAATTTATGATCAAAATTTTATTTGAATTTAATTATTTTTTTTGATCAAAATCTAAATGGGATAATCTATTTAGATTTAGTGTAAGTTATAAAAAATATTATTTTTTGTAGGTTTAAAATTGTCCATCTTATATTTTTTTATAAAAAGAAGTGTTTTTATATTTATTTATTTTACTTCACTTTTTTATTAGAAAAAATTAATCAATTTTTCCTTAATTGATAAAATGATTTAATTAATTTTTTTGCTAAATAAGAAATAGTAATTCGGCAAAATTGATTTTCACCTGTTTAACAAAAACATGTCTTTTTGGTTTTATAAAAAGTTTGGCCTGCCCAATGATTTATTTAATGGCTGCAGTATTTTGACTGTACAAAGGTAGCATAATCACTTGTCCTTTAATTGAGGTCTGGAATGAACGGTTGAATGAAAAATCTACTTTCTTTTTTTTAAATTAAAAATTTAATCTTTTAGTTAAAAAGCTAAAATATATTTATAGGACGAGAAGACCCTTTAGAACTTTATTTTTTATATAAAAAATTTTTGTTGGTTAATAATGTAATTTTTATTGTAAAATTTTGTTGGGGTGACAGAAAAAAATTAATAACTTTTTCTATTTATATCATACATACATGAATATTTGATCCTTTTTTAGGAATAGAAGATTAAGTTACCTAAGGGATAACAGCGTTATTATTTTAGAGAGTTCATATCGATAAAATAGTTTGCGACCTCGATGTTGGATTATAATAAAATATAGGAGCAGAATATTATATTTTGGGTCTGTTCGACCCTTAAATTTTTACATGATCTGAGTTCAGACCGGCGTAAGCCAGGTTGGTTTCTATCCATAATTAATTTTTAAACTTTAGTACGAAAGGACCATGTTTAAGGAATATTTTTATTGTTTTTTTATATAAAATACTACTTTGGCAGAAAAATGTTTTAAATTTAGAATTTATTTATGTAATGATTATTACAGGTAGTAATATTTTTGATCAATTTATTTATTTTACTACTTTTTGCTTTGATTTCAGTAGCTTTTGTTACTTTATTGGAGCGTAAAATTTTAGGTTATATTCAACTCCGGAAAGGTCCTAATAAAGTAGGTTATATAGGTTTTATACAACCTTTTTCTGATGGGATTAAACTTTTCTTTAAAGAAAGATCTTATTTAAATAAATCTAATTATCTAGTTTATATTATAACCCCAATTTTTATACTTCTTCTTTCTTTTTTATTATGAGTTCTTTTTCCATTTATGATAAATGTCTACACTTTTAATTATGGGTTTTTATTTTTTATATGTTGTAGTGGTTTAGGGGTTTATGGAGTCATACTTTGTGGTTGATCTTCTAATTCTAATTATTCTCTTTTGGGTTGTATCCGTGCTGTAGCTCAAACTATTTCTTATGAGGTAAGAATTAATTTAATTGTTATTTGTATAATTTTATATATTTATAGTTTTAATTTATCAAATTTTATAAAATATCAATCTAGAATTTGATTTATATTTTATTCATTACCTTTATTTTATTGTTGATTAAGATCTTGTTTAGCGGAAACTAATCGAGCTCCTTTTGATTTTGCCGAAGGTGAATCTGAATTAGTTTCAGGGTTTAATGTTGAATATGGTGGTGGGGGATTTGCTTATATTTTTTTAGCTGAATATATGAATATTATTTTTATAAGACTTATAACATGTATCATTTTTTTAGGTTGTGATGTTTATTCAATTATTTTTTTTTTAAAATGAGTTTTTATTATTTTTTGGTTTATTTGGGTTCGAGGTTCTTTACCTCGATTTCGATATGATAAATTAATATATTTAACTTGAAAAATATTTTTACCTCTTTCTTTAAATTATTTGATTTTTTTTATTGGACTTTATTACTATATAATTAATTTCATATAATTAAGTGAAGTTAATAAAGGATTTAACCTTTTTCTTATATTTTCAAAATATAAGCTTAATAAGCTTATTAACTTTAAGTATTGTTTTTATCTCAGAAATAAGTGACTAACGAATTTATTAAAAAATATATAAAATATGATACTGTTAATATTTGTCCTGTAAAGATATATGGTTCTTCAGCTGGCCGTGCTCCAATTCATGTCAATAAAATTAAGTTTACTACTAAGATTCAAAATAAGATTTTATTTATAGGATAAAATCTTATTCTTTGAAATTTATTTTTATTAATAAATGGTAAAATAATGATAATTGCGATTGAAGCAATTATAGCAATTACTCCCCCTAATTTATTAGGGATTGATCGTAAAATTGCATAAGCAAATAAAAAATATCATTCTGGTTGAATGTGTACTGGGGTAATTATAGGATTTGCTGGAATAAAATTTTCAGGATCTCCTAATATTTGAGGCTCCCATAAATTTAATATGATAAATATAAATATTGCTATAATTATTCCTAAATAATCCTTAATTCTGAAGTATGGGTGAAAGGGAATTTTATCTAAATTTCTATTTACACCAATTGGGTTATTAGATCCTGTTTGGTGTAATATTAATAAGTGAATTATTACTATTGCAGCAATAATAAAAGGTAAAATGAAGTGTAAAGTAAAAAATCGTGTCAGAGTGGCATTATCAACTGAAAATCCTCCTCAAAGTCATTTTACTATTTCGTTTCCCAAATATGGGATTGCAGATAATAAATTTGTGATAACTGTTGCTCCTCATAATGATATTTGACCTCATGGGAGAACATATCCTAAAAATGCTGCACCTATAATTATGAATATAATAATTACTCCTACTCTTCATGTTTGAATTAATTTATAAGATCTATAATATATTCCTCGTCCTACATGTATATATAAACAAATAAAGAATATGGATGCTCCATTTGCATGAATACTTCGAAGTATTCATCCATAATTTACGTCTCGGCAGATATGAATTACTCTAGAAAATGCTATTTCAATATTAGCTGTATAATGTATAGCTAAAAATAACCCTGTAATGATTTGAATAAATAAACATATTCCTAATAATGACCCAAAATTTCATCATAATGAAATATTTCTAGGTCTAGGTAAATCTACTAATGAATTATTAATAATTTTAATTATTGGTTGAGTTTTTCGAATAGGTTTGTTCATTTATATTTTTTTCCGTATTGGCCCCTCAAAAATATTTACTAGATGGGTTGAAACAATTATTGTATAGAATAAATATATTACAATTATAATTGTAATTGATATATTTTCTAAGTTAAAAATCTTTCTCAAAAAGAGGGTTTCTCCTCTTTTAAAGGGGGTTATCCCTAATCTTGAATAATTATTTTTAATAATTATTTTTCTGATAAAGATTAGGGATATTGTTCTTATTATTCTTATTAATAAAGTTTTAATTCATATTTTTATATTATTTTTAAACTTTTCGTTTGATGCTACTCTTGATATATAAATAAATAATACTAATATTCCTCTTAATATTGTAATTAATAAAATATATGATATTCAGAAGTTTTTAATAATTATCCCTGAAATAAGTGAAGCTATTATTGTTTGGATAATTAAGATAAGCCCTATTCTTATAGGGTGATTTAGAATTAGAAAAATTATGTTTGTTGATAATATAAATATTAAAATCCATCGGATAGTTTATTAAAATGTCAATTTTGGAGATTGATGATAAGGTTTTTCTTTCCGTTGAAGTTTTAAAGCTTTCAGCTATCTATGATTTACAAGATCATTATTTTCTTAAACTATTAAAACTTATATTAATTTTTGATTATAATTTTTTAGATTTTTTTATTTTATTTTTAATATTTATTTCAGGTATAATAGTTTTTTGTTCAATGCGTAGTCATCTTCTTTTGTCTCTTTTGAGATTAGAATATTTGGTTTTGTGTATTTATATAATAATGATTATATATATATATATATATAAGGGAGATATATATTTAATTTTAATTTTTCTTACTTTCTCTGTTTGTGAGGGGGTTTTAGGTTTATCAATTTTGGTTAACTTTATTCGGTGTCATGGTAATGACCAAGTTAATTCTTTATTTATAATAAAATGATAAAGATGATGTTTTATATATTTATAATAATCCTTTTTTTACCATTTTTTAATTGATATTTTATCTTTTTTTGTCTTTTCATAATATTTTTTATTTTCATAAATATTATAAGTTTTAATATTTATTATTGTATACTTGGTGGTTTTATGGGAGGGGATTTATTGTCTTTATCTCTTATTTTTTTAAGAATTTGGATTATTAGCTTAATACTTTTGGCTAGTGGTTTTATTTATAAAAATAATTTGTTTATAAATGAATTTTTGATTATAAATATGTTTTTGCTTTTTTTTCTTTTTTTATCTTTTTCTACTTATAATTTATTTATATATTATTTTTACTTTGAGTGTAGTTTAATTCCAACAGTTTTTTTGATTTTTGGTTGAGGGTCTCAACCGGAACGCTTAATTTCTGGGTATTATTTATTATTTTATACTTTGTTTTTTTCTTTACCTTTACTTTTAGGTATTTTTTATATTAATTCTTTATGTTTTAGTTTATTTTATTTTTTAATTTGTGTTGATTACAATTTATATTTATATATATCTATGTATATAGCTTTTATGGTCAAGATACCTATAGTTTTTGTTCATTTTTGATTACCAAAAGCTCATGTTGAGGCTCCGGTTTCTGGTTCAATGATTTTAGCTGGTGTTTTACTTAAGTTAGGTGGTTATGGTATTATTCGGGTTTTATTATTTTTAAGGGATTTTTCTTTAAATTATTTTTATATTTGTTTGAGATTTTTAGGTATAGTTATAATTGGAATTATGACTATATTTCAGGTTGATATAAAGTCTTTGATTGCTTATTCTTCTGTTTCTCATATAGGTTTGGTTATTTGTGGTTTAATAAATTTAAATTATTTTGGTTTGGTTGGTTCTTTACTAATAATAATTGGTCATGGTTTATGTTCTTCAGGAATGTTTTGTTTAGCTAATATTATATATGAGCGTAGAGGTTCTCGTTCATTATTTATGAATAAAGGTTCTTTAATTTTTATACCTAGAATATCAATATTGTGATTTTTATTTATTATAAATAATATATCTAGTCCCCCATCTTTAAATTTTTTTAGTGAAGTTTTTATTATTATCGGGATTATATCTTGATGTTCTTTAAGATTTTTATTTTTAATGTTTTCTTCTTTTATTAGTTGTTTATATAGAATTTACTTATACAGATCAGTAAATCATGGGTTTATTCATAGTTCAATAAATTCAATATCTGGAGGTTTATTTTCTGAATATTTATTATTATTTATACATTTAATTCCCCTTAATTTTGTTTTTCTAAAATTAGATATTTTTTCTTTATTTGTTTGTTTAAGTAGTTTATATTAGAATAATAACTTGTGGTGTTATAGGAGTATTTTTATCTTAAATCATTTATTTCATATTTTCTTTTTTTTTGTTTTTGTTTGGAATTTTGAATTTATTTTTTGGTCTTTATTTTATATTAAATAACTATTCTTTATATATTGATTGGGAAATTGTTTCTTTTAATTCTACCTCTTTTTTTTTAAGATTAATTTTTGATTATTTATCTTTAATATTTATATCTTGTGTTTTATTTATTTCTTCAATAGTTCTTTTATATAGATATTCTTATATATTTAATGACATAAATAATTACCGTTTTCTTATTTTGGTTTATTTGTTTATTATATCTATACTTTTTATAATTATTAGTCCAAATATAGTTAGAATTTTATTAGGTTGGGATGGTCTTGGTTTAGTTTCTTACTGTTTAGTTATTTATTTTCAAAATAGGAAATCTTATAATGCAGGAATGCTTACTATTATTACTAATCGAATTGGTGATGTGGCTATTCTTATTTGTATTTCTTGACTTATAAATTTTGGTAGATGAAATTTTGTTTTTTATATAAATTATAATAATTTATATAATTCTTATATTTTTATTTTTGTTATTATTGCGGCATTTACTAAAAGAGCTCAAATTCCTTTTTCGTCTTGATTACCTGCTGCGATGGCAGCTCCCACCCCTGTTTCTTCTTTAGTTCACTCTTCTACTTTGGTTACGGCTGGAGTTTACTTACTTATTCGATATAGAAATATATTGTTTATATTTGATTGTTCATTGTTTATTTTTATTTCATTTATAACTATATTTATATCTGGTTTAGGAGCTAATTTTGAGTTTGATTTGAAAAAAATTATTGCTTTATCTACCCTAAGTCAATTAGGTTTAATAATATCTATTTTATTTATTGGTTTTCCAAAATTGGCTTTTCTTCATTTACTTGGGCATGCTTTTTTTAAAGCGTTGCTTTTTCTTTGTTCTGGTTTGATTATTCACGCTATAGGTGATACTCAAGATATTCGTGAGATAGGTTATGTAAGCTTAATATTACCTTATACTACTTCGAGATTTATAATCTCCAGATTTTCTTTATCTGGAATACCTTTTTTATCAGGTTTTTATTCTAAAGACTTAATTTTAGAAATATTATTTATATGTAATAATAATATATTTATTTATTTAATTTTTATATTTTCAGTAAGATTGACTATGAGATATAGACTTCGTTTGGTTAGTTATTTAATGTTAGGGGGTTGCGGTAATTATGTTTTTCATAATTATTATGAAGATAAAATTATGAATTTATCTATAATTTTATTAATTTTTTTTTCTTTAACTTTTGGGTGTTTAATAATTTGACTTATATTTCAGGTTCCTTTTATTTTTGTTTCATCCTTTTTAGTGAAGTTAATACCTATTATTTCTTTATTTTTAGGTTTATTTATTTGAGGGATTTTTTATTTTTATAATATAAATATATATTTTATGATAATAAATCCTATTTTTTTCTTTTTAGGTTCTATATGATTTATACCTAAATTTAGTACTTATTTTATTTATTCTGGCTTTATAAAATTATCTAAAAGTTATATAATTTCTTTAGATTCTGGTTGGGGGGAATTCATTTTTTCTAAATCACATTTTCTTTTTATCATTTTTTTAAGTAAATTAAATTATTTTATTGAAATAAATAATATTAAATTAATGATAATTACTTTTATTTTTTTATTTTTATTTATTTTAATTTATTTAGGTAGCTTAATTAAAGTTTAATATTGAAGATATTAAGATAAGGATATCTTCCTAAATATTTATAAAGATTAGCTCTTTTTTTTTCATTGAAAATGAAATGTTTTTTTTAAACTATATAAATAAGAGAAAAACGGACTTTAACCGCTTTAAAAGATAGTTAGCAGCTTCTTTTAGATTCTTCTTTCTCTTTTAATCAGAATTTTTATTCAATAGTTTCATTAACAATGAAATGCCTCTTTTTGGCTTTGATTAAAAGTAAGAGGATATTTCCTTAATATCAGGTCGAAACTGATTGTATATTTTACTTCACTACTTAAAATGAGAAAGATCTATTTGATACTTTTTAATTGCAAATTAAATGTTATTTTTAACTACAATCCCATTTAGTTCATTCTAATACTCCATTTTTTCATTCATGAAATACTCCAACTAGAAGAATAATTATAAATGAAATACAAGTAATAAATCATAAATATATATTTCTTATTTTAATTGTTAGAATTATTGGTAGAATAATTACAATTTCAATGTCGAAAATTAGGAATAATACAGCAATTAAAAAAAATTGTGAAGAGAATGGAATTCGTGATGATCTTTTTGGATCAAAACCACATTCGAATGGTGATATTTTTTCACGGTCAATAATTGTTTTTTTTCTAATAATAAAACAAGCAATTATTAATATAGTTGAAATAAATGCTGCTATTATAAATGAATATATTATTTTAATAATTACTTTTTCTTATAAAGATCTTTTGATTGGAAGTCAAATATAATAAAATATACTAAAAAAGTATCTTCCTCATCAGTAAATAGTAATATAAAGAAATAGTCATACTACATCAACAAAATGTCAATATCATGCCGCTGCTTCAAACCCAAAATGATGTTTTCTAGAGAAGTGAAATTTTAAATGACGAATTCAGCAAACTGAAATGAAAATAGTACCAATTATTACATGAATTCCGTGAAATCCAGTTGCTATAAAAAAACATGACCCATAAATTGAATCACTAATAGTGAAGGTTGACTCATAATATTCATATGCTTGAAGAATAGAAAAATAAATTCCTAAAATAATAGTTATAAGTAGTCCTTGGGATGTTTGTTTGTGACTTTTTTCTATAAGGGCATGGTGTGCTCAAGTAATTGAGATTCCAGATGATAATAAAATTATAGTATTAAGTAAAGGAATTTGCATAGGATTAAAAGTGATAATTCCTTTGGGGGGTCAATTTATACCAATTTCAATAGTTGGCGATAATCTTCTATGGAAGAATGCTCAAAAAAATGAAATAAAGAATATAACTTCTGAAATAATAAATAAAATTATTCCTATTTTTAATCCTATAATTACTTTCAAGGTATGTTTTCCTTGAAATGTTCTTTCTCGAACAATATCCCGTCATCATTGAAATATAGTTAAAATTAAAATAATTATTCCCAGGTAAAATATATTTATATTATTTTTATGAAATCATATAATTATACCTGAAGTAATAGTTAAAGCTCCAATTGACCCTGTTAAAGGTCAGGGTCTATAATCTACTAAATGGAATGGGTGGTTATGTTTTGCCATTAATTTACCTCCCCGGAATAAAGTGTTGTGAGAATTGAAAATACATAAGCTTGAATTATAGATACTGCAACTTCAAAAATTATTAATAATATTTGTACTATAAAAATTACAGCCAGGGCATAAATATTTGTTTCAATTGAATTATTTCCTAATAAACTTATTAAAAGATGTCCAGCAATCATATTTGCCGTTAGTCGAACAGCTAAAGATCTTGGACGGATTAAATTCGAAATTGTTTCAATTAATACTATAAATGGTATTAGGGGGGCGGGAGTCCCATTAGGGATTAGATGAGCAAACATTTTTTGGGTCTTGTTTGCTCATCCATAAATTATCATTCTTATTCATAAAGGTAGTGCTAAAGTTAAGGTAAATATTAGGTGTCTTCTTCTTGTGAAGATATATGGAATAAGACCTATTAAATTATTTGTTAAAATAAAGATGAATAATGATACTATTATTAATCTTATTCCTTTTGATTTTTCTCCTAAAATTATTTTAAATTCTTTAAATAATATTTCACTTATTATATTTCATATAATAGCTTGACGTCTAGGAATAATTCAATATATTTGTGGGATTAATATTATTCCTAATATAGTTCTTACTCAATTTATTGATAAATGTATTCTTGTTGCAGGGTCGAATGCGGAAAATAAATTTGTTATCATTTTCAGTTTATTATTTTAGATTTTTTAATTAATTTTTTTATGTTTTTGTTTTTTTGTTCCTTAAACATGAAATATATTATTATCATAAATAATATATATATTATAATAAATATTAAAAATATAAGTGATCATCATATAGGTGATATTTGGGGTATTTAAAAGTATAAATTTTTATATTTTTAATTTGACAAATTAATGTTTTTTTAAACTAACTTTTAATCATTAAGAGTAGTTGATAATTACTATATTTTGGTTTAAGAGACCAATGCTTTCTTTCAGCCACTTAATGAGTTATAATTTATTCATATAAGAAATTGGTTTATTGAAACTCTTTCAATTACGATAGGTATAAATCTGTGGTTTGTTCCACAAATTTCAGAACATTGTCCGAATATTAATCCTGGTCGGTTTATATTAATTCTTCCTTGATTTAATCGTCCTGGAGTTCCATCAATTTTGATCCCTATTCTAGGGATTGCTCATGAATGGATCACGTCAGATGAAGTTACTAGTATTCGAATTGTTTTATTTATTGGTATAATAATTCGGTTATCTACTTCTATTAATCGGAATTCTCTTTTTTCTAGTGTTCTACTTGGTTTTATATATGATTCTAATTCAATTTTTTTTATATCTGAATATTCATATGTTCAATATCATTGATGTCCGATTGCTTTAATTGTTAAAATTGGGTTATTTATTTCATCTATTATATATAGGATTTTTAATGAAGGTAAGGCAATAAATATTAGAATTACTGCTGGAATTAATGTTCATACCATTTCAATATTTTGTCTCTCTAATAAATATCGATTAATTAATTTATTTATAAATGTCATTCTTATTATATATGTTACTATAATTGTAATTATTATTAAAATTATAAAAGTTTGATCATGGAAAAAGATTAATTGTTCTATTAAAGGTGAGTTTGCGTTTTGTATATATATACTAGATCATGTTGGCATATTCCAATAAAAGATTATTCTTTATATATAAATCTTAAGTTTATTGCATTTTTCTGCCATATTGGAATTTTGTGATTATAGGTAGTTCAGTATATGAATGTTCAGCTGGGGGACTATTTTGTAATCATTCGATTCTTCTTGATATATTTTCTTGAAAAATTATTATTCGTTTTGACACTATTCTTTCTCAAATAATAATTAGCAGTATTAATACTGCTAATAGAGAAATTGTTGAACCAATTGAGGAAATTACATTTCATGAAGTGAAGTTATCAGGATAATCTGAGTATCGTCGGGGTATACCGTTTAGCCCTAAAAAGTGTTGTGGGAAAAAAGTCATATTTACTCCAATGAATATTGTTAAGAATTGGATTTTTAATCATTTGGGGTTTAGGGTTATTCCGGTGAATAGTGGATATCATTGAATGAATCTTCCAATAATAGCGAAAACTGCACCTATAGATAATACATAATGGAAGTGTGCTACTACATAGTAAGTATCATGTAATACAATATCAATTGATGAGTTTGCTAAGATTACTCCGGTTAACCCTCCTAGAGTAAATAAAAATACAAATCCTAATCTTCATATTATAGAAGGGGAATAATTGATTACTGCCCCATGAATTGTGGCAATTCAACTAAAAATTTTAATTCCTGTTGGGACAGCAATAATTATTGTAGCTGATGTGAAATATGCTCGTGTATCTACGTCTATCCCTACTGTAAATATATGGTGTGCTCATACAATAAACCCTAATACTCCAATTGCTATTATTGCATAAATTATACCTAATGAACCGAATGTTTCATTTTTACCTCTTTCTTGACTAATAATGTGTGAAATTAATCCAAATCCTGGTAAAATTAAAATATATACTTCAGGGTGCCCAAAAAATCAAAATAAATGTTGATATAGAATTGGGTCTCCTCCTCCAGAAGGATCAAAAAATGATGTATTTAAGTTACGATCTGTTAATAATATTGTGATGGCTCCTGCTAACACAGGTAAGGATAGCATTAATAAAAGTGCAGTGATTCCTACGGATCAGACAAATAATGGAATTTGCTCTAAATTTATTCCCTTAGCTCGTATATTTATAATTGTTGAAATAAAATTTACGGCTCCTAAAATTGATGAAATACCAGCTAAGTGAAGTGAGAAGATTGCTAAATCTACTGATCTTCCATTATGTGATAAATTCCCTGATAAAGGAGGGTAAACTGTTCATCCGGTCCCGGCCCCTGCCTCTACTATTCTTCTTATAATAAGTAATGTGATTGAAGGGGGTAATAACCAAAATCTCATATTATTTATTCGAGGAAAAGCTATATCTGGAGCCCCAATTATTAAAGGGATTAATCAGTTTCCAAATCCTCCAATTATAATTGGTATAACTATAAAGAAAATTATGATAAATGCATGAGCAGTAACTACTACATTATAGATTTGGTCATCTCCAATGAATGACCCAGGTATTCCTAATTCGATTCGAATAATTCATCTTAGAGATGTCCCTAATATTCCCGCTCATATTCCAAATATGAAATATAGAGTTCCAATATCTTTATGGTTTGTGGAGAATATTCACTTATTCATGATAAGGTGGCTGAATTATAGGTTATAAATTGTAAATTTATATATGGGTTATACCCTCTTATTGGCTTTATATTCAATATATGATATCAAAATGCAATTTTGGAGTAGTGTTTTCACTAAAGCTTACAAATATTTATAATTTAAACTTTGAAGGTTTATAGTTTTTTTAACTTAAAGCTTTAGAAAAATGTTAATAATATTATTGCTGGAAATATAATATTTAGGATTATTATCATAATGAATATTATAATATTTGGCTTTATACATTTTATTCATTTTTGGGATGTTATTATTATTAAGTTTACTTTTCTTCTTATTTTTAAGTAATAGGACAAGGTAATTACTGATGAAATTACTATAATTACTATAGTTGGAATTTCATTTAATTTTACTGTTATTCTTATTGTTATTATTTTAGGTAAAAAACCTAGTAATGGTGGTAGTCCACCTATTCTTATGATTGTAATAATTATTGAAATTTTATCTGTCAGTTTTGTTGAAAATGTTTTTATTTGATTAATAAATATAATATTGTATCTTTTTATTATAAAACATACAATATATATTATTAATGAATAAAGAATTATATATACAATTCATAACTCTTTTGATTTTGTTATTAATAATATAATTCATCTTAAATGATTAATTGATGAATATCCTATAATTTTTCGTATTGATGTTTGATTAACTCCTCCCATTGCTCCAATTATTGTTGTGATTGAAATAATTAATATAATAAATTCATTATTTTCAATAAATTTTCTTATAACATATAAAGGTGCTACTTTTTGTCATGTTGAAAGAAGGAAACATATATTTCAATTTATTTTGTTCATAATTTCTGGAAATCATAAATGAAATGGGGGTATACCTAATTTCATTATTATTCTTATTACAATAATATTGTTTGTGATTCTTATTTCTTTTCTTATTATAATAAATTTTCTTATTATAATTGTTATAATTATAATTCTTGATGCTATACTTTGAACTAAAAAATATATTATTGTTCCTTGTGATTTATATGGATTTTTACCTTCTGATATTATTGGGATAAATGATAATAAATTAATTTCTAATCCTACCCACATATTTATTCAATTTCTTGATCTTAGGACTATTATTGTTCTAATAATAGTTATAGTTAAAAATAATGATTTTCTTGATGTTTTAATTAAAAAGAAGAAGTTTATCTTCTATAGTCAGGGTATGAACCTAAAAGCTTATTTAGCTTATCTTTTTATATTTTGGTGTAAGTTGCACTTGGAATTTTGATTTCCATTGATTTAGTTAAATTCTAAAAAGTATAATAAGAGTATTTTAATACATTATCTATCCTATCAAGATAGTCCTTTTTATCAGGCATCTTATA